TTCAATGGTTTGAAATATAACAATGCGACAAAAGAATCCATTAAAGCAGATCCTATAATTCCAATTAGGAATTCGTTAGGCCCCTTAGGTACAGTAGTACTCAAGATTGCAAATTTTTATTCATCTTACCATTTAATAACTTATAATCAGATTTTGTTAAAGAAATATTTGTTACTTAACAAATTTAGTCAGACTTTCCAAGTACTTAAATATTTTTTAATAGACGAAAATCGGGGGATTTTTAATCCAGATCCGTGCAGTAACATCATTTTGAATCCATTCGATTTAAATTGGCGTTTTCTCCGCCACGATTATTGTGATGAGACGTCCACAATTATTAGCCTTGGACAATTTTTTTGTGAAAATGTATGTCTATTCAAATACGGATCACAGAAAAAATCTGGTCAAGTTCTAATTGTTCATGTTGACTACTTAGTAATAAGATCAGCCAAGCCCTATTTGGCTACTCCAGGAGCAACGGTTCATGGTCATTATGGGGAAATCCTTCACGAGGGAGATACATTAGTTACATTTATATATGAAAAATCAAGATCTGGTGACATAACGCAAGGTCTTCCAAAAGTGGAACAAGTGTTAGAAGTGCGTTCGATTGATTCAATATCGATAAATCTCGAAAAGAGGGTTAAAGGTTGGAATGAACGTATATCAAGAATTCTTGGAATCCCTTGGGGATTCTTGATTAGCACGGAACTAACCATCGCCCAAAGCCGTATCTCTTTGGTTAATAAGATCCAAAGGGTTTATCGATCTCAGGGGGTACAGATCCATAATAGACATATAGAGATTATTGTCCGCCAAGTAACATCAAAAGTGTTGGTTTCAGAAGATGGAATGTCTAATGTTTTTTCACCCGGAGAGCTAATCGGATTGTTGCGAGCGGAACGAGCAGGGCGTGTTTTGGATGAAGCGATCTGTTATCGAGCAATCTTATTGGGAATAACGAGGGCATCTCTTAATACTCAAAGTTTCATATCCGAAGCTAGTTTTCAAGAAACTGCTCGAGTTTTAGCAAAAGCTGCTCTACGAGGTCGTATTGATTGGTTGAAAGGCCTGAAAGAAAATGTTGTTCTAGGGGGAATTGTACCTGTTGGTACCGGATTCAAAAAATTAGTACATCATTCAAAGCAACACAAAAACATTCATTTGGAAATCAAAAAGAAGAATTTGTTTGAAGGAAAGATGAGAGATATCTTATTTCACCATAGAGAATTTTTGAGTTCTTGCGTCCCAAACAATTTCTCTGAGACATCAGAACAACCATTGACACGATTTAATGATTCCTAAAAGGAGACTCTTTTTTTATATTATAATTTAATTATCTGGTCCAATTTTCTTATTTGATTGATAATAAAGATCATAATGAATTAAAAGGAATTTATGGTTTGGATCGTGTATCAACGGTCAATCCTCGGTAGAAAGTTCCATCGGAACAATTATTTATTTCAGATACCTCGTCTCGTTGTTAAAAAAAAAAAAAAACAACGAGCAAGTATGGGGAAAAATGACAAGAAGATATTGGAACATTAATTTGGAAGAAATGATGGAAGCAGGAGTTCATTTTGGTCATGGTACTAGGAAATGGAATCCTAGAATGGCACCGTTCATCTCCGCAAAACGTAAAGGTATTCATATTACAAATCTTACAAGAACTGCGCGTTTTTTATCAGAGGCCTGCGATTTAGTTTTTGATGCAGCAAGTAGAGGAAAACACTTTTTAATCGTTGGTACAAAAAATAAAGCAGCTGATTCAGTAGCATCCGCTGCAATAAAGGCTCGGTGCCATTATGTTAATAAAAAATGGCTTGGTGGTATGTTAACGAATTGGTCCACTACGGAAACGAGACTTCAAAAGTTCAGGGATTTAAGAGCCGAGCAAAGGATGGGGAAACTCAACCGTCTCCCCAAAAGGGATGCAGCAATGTTGAAGAGCCAATTATCCACCTTGCAAACATATCTGGGTGGGATCAAATATATGACAGAGTTACCCGATATTGTAATTATCGTTGATCAGCAAGAAGAATATACGGCTCTTCAAGAATGTGCCATTTTGGGGATCCCAACGATTTGTTTAATCGATACAAATTGTGACCCAGATCTCGCAGATATTTCGATTCCAGCCAACGATGATGCTATCGCTTCAATCCGATTGATTCTTAACAAATTAGTATCCGCAATTTGCGAAGGTCGTTCTAGTTATATATCTAGTTATATAAGAAATCATTGATTATGATTAATTAAAATTAATAATAATAAGATAGATAAGTCAATTACTTCGGGAAACTTCATAGATTTTTTATTGGATCGATTGCTATTCCTGGATTAAAAAAAAAAAGATAAAAAATAAAAAAGTACTCGGATTGGGGATATTATGTGATTACTTAGTATCCTAAATATACGATTAATGATTAAAGTGGGTCAGTTAAGAAAGAGATGGGTGAATCAAAATAATTTTTTTTAAGTTCAATTTCTGTCAGAGGACAATATGAATGTTATACCATGTTCCATTAACACATTTAAAGGGCTATATGATATATCGGGTGTAGAAGTAGGCCAACATTTATATTGGCAAATAGGAGGTTTACAAGTCCATGCTCAAGTACTTATCACTTCTTGGGTCGTAATTGCTATCTTATTAGGTTCAGTTACCATAGCTGTTCGGAATCCACAAACCATTCCGGCCGACGGTCAGAATTTCTTCGAATATATCCTTGAATTCATTCGGGACTTGAGTAAAACTCAGATTGGAGAAGAATATGGTCCTTGGGTTCCCTTTATTGGAACTATGTTCTTATTTATTTTTGTTTCTAACTGGTCAGGTGCTCTTTTACCTCGGAAAATAATACAGTTACCTCATGGGGAGTTAGCTGCGCCCACGAATGATATAAACACTACTGTTGCTTTAGCTTTACCCACGTCAGTGGCATATTTTTATGCGGGTCTTACTAAAAAAGGTTTGAGTTATTTTGGGAAATACATTCAACCAACTCCAATACTTTTACCAATTAACATCCTAGAAGATTTCACAAAACCTTTATCGCTTAGTTTTCGACTTTTCGGAAATATATTGGCTGATGAATTAGTAGTTGTTGTTCTTGTTTCTTTAGTACCTTCAGTAGTTCCTATACCCGTCATGTTCCTTGGATTATTCACAAGCGGTATTCAAGCTCTTATTTTTGCAACTTTAGCCGCGGCTTATATCGGTGAATCCGTGGAGGGTCATCATTGACTAGCTTTTCAAATTGTTTTTTCTTTTTTTTTTTTTCAACCTTATCCCAATTCATGTGGAGTTCAATTTAATATAATCGACTTGGCGAGAAATTAGAATAGATAAAACTTTTATATATGGTATAGAGTCGTAGCGGGAAAGATGTACGAAATTATTTAATTGTAAGAAAATCTTAGGAAAAAGATCTAGATCTTTTTCCTAAGATTTTGGCTAATTTATATTATGGACTTCTCCAATTTATAAAATAAAATATTGTATTTATATTTTATTTGTTTTTTATATTTGTTTAGTTAATTACAACAATTTTGAATTTGAATTGAATAAGAATTGTTATCTTTTTTAGATGTAAGACTAAATAAAAAGCCAGTTTAGCTTAGGAAAATGAAACTGGACATATGTAATAAATAGTTATAAGTCTGTCCGGCCCCCCATATGATTCAAAAAAAAATTCTAGAATCATATTCAATAGGCGGTTTACGTTATGGAAGAAACAAATGTATATGTGATATTAGAAATTCACTAGTTATAGTGAGGCTCTTTTATCTTATATATAAGATTTCTATTTCATTTCACAGCTCACTGCACTTAGATGGGATTCCAATAGAAAGTCCTTCCGCTTTGTCTGTGATTGGGGATTGAACAAATAAACAGATGAACTCTGAACTCAAGGATTTAGAAGAATGAAGAATTGAATGAAAAAAAAAAGTTTAGAATAAAGAAATGCAATGATTAGAATCATATGCATCTAGATTTACAAAAATTCTATCATGTATAAGAACTAAAAACGAGATTTCGAAGTATTTCTGTATTTCTGATGATTAATTGGTTGATTGTATCATTAACCATTTCTTTTTTTTTTGTGAGGAGCTTACCATGAATCCACTGATTTCTGCCGCTTCTGTTATTGCTGCTGGATTGGCCGTAGGGCTTGCTTCTATTGGACCTGGGGTTGGTCAAGGTACTGCTGCAGGTCAAGCTGTAGAAGGTATTGCGAGACAGCCAGAAGCAGAGGGTAAAATACGAGGTACTTTATTGCTAAGTTTGGCTTTTATGGAAGCTTTAACAATTTATGGGCTGGTCGTGGCATTAGCACTTTTATTTGCGAATCCATTTGTTTAATTCTAGAAGAAAAGTACGTAATGTACTTTTTTTGACTTAGACTCGCCATTTGTTTTTTTTTTTTCAAATTATATCAACATTTCACTCTAACAATTACTTATTCGTTGAGAGAATACCTCCGGGAAGGACGGATTTTAGGATTAGTAATTAGCGGATCCTCTCGCTTTCTTCCTTCCCGTTTTTAGTTCTTAGTATAATGGAAACCTTTTTTTAGAATGTGTTGCAACGCAACAAACGAGGTATTTTGTAATTGGCATAATACCCAGGACCGACCCCAACCCAATAAAGTATCTTCTTGGAAACTGGAAACTTTAATTAGAATAAAAAAAAATCAAATTCAAAAATTCAAATATAATAAATTAAATCAAATAAATTAATAATAAATTAATCTATTCCCAATAAAAAATCCCATAACATAAAAAAAGGAAATCAATCAAAAAGGGGAGGGCGAAGTGATCCAAAAAGAACTCTGTTCTTTGTTAGTCCTATCTATAAGAGGAGAGTATATGAAAAGTGTAACCGATTCTTTTGTTTCCTTGGGCCACTGGCCATCCGCCGGGGGTTTTGGGTTTAATACCGATATTTTAGCAACAAATCCAATAAATCTAAGTGTAGTACTTGGTGTATTGATTTA